TAATAAGCCGAATAAAAACTCTAGAAACAGAAAAGGGATCTTTTGCACTCGAAAAACGAACCAGATTTTGCAATGATGAGAATGAGCAAGAATACTTGCCAAAAGTGTATGATCCTCTTTTGAATGGACCATTTCGTGGAACAATAAAAAAAGGAAATTCATTCAATGAATTTTTTACTTCTACAGAAGACTCTATAGAAATGTTTTTGATAAATAAAATTCATGGACTTCTCTTCATTCCTAAAAATTCCCAAGAATTTAAACATCCATTTGATAAGAAATCAGCATTGAACTTTATTATAAATTCTTTAACATCAACATCAATCAATGAATTTTCTTTTGAGTCTGTACCCAGTTTTCATTTGAAAAACTATTCTTTATTAAAAGAAGAAAAAAAAATTGATTCAGAAAGTCAAGCAAAATCTTTAAAATTTTTATTTGATATAATTCCAACAGATGCAAATGATCAAACACCAAAATCTATTGGAATAGAAGAAATCGGTAAAAAGGTTTCGCGATGGTCATACAAATTGACCGATGATTTGGAAGAACCGGCAGAAGAAAATGAGGAACAACCAAAAGAAGATCATGAAATTCGTGCAAGAAAAGCTAAACGGGTGGTAATTTATACTGATAATGGTCGGGATATGAATTCTATTACTAATACTACTAATACTGATAGTAGTGATAGTGATCAGGAGGAAGAAATCGCTTTGATACGTTACTCACAACAATCTGATTTTCGTCGAGAAATAATCAAAGGATCCATGCGTGCTCAAAGACGTAAAACAGTTACTTGGGAATTATTTCAAGTAAATGTGCATTCACCACTTTTTTTGGATCGAATAGAAAAAACATTTTTTTTTTCTTTTTTTGATATCTCTGAAGTGATGAATCTCATTTTTAGGAATTTCGCGGGTAAAAAACCAGAATTAAAAAATTCTGATTTTGAGGAGGAAGAAACAAAAGAAGGGGAGAAAAAAAACAAAGAGAAAAAAGAAGAAAATGAACGAATAGAAATAGCGGAAGCTTGGGATAGCATTATATTTGCTCAAATAATAAGAGGTTTAATGTTAGTAAGCCAATCTTTTCTTAGAAAATACATTATATTACCCTCATTGATAATAGGTAAAAATATTGGCCGTATGTTATTATTTCAATTCCCCGAGTGGCATGAGGATTTAAGGGAATGGAATAGAGAAATGCATATTAAATGCACATATAATGGCGTTCAATTATCAGAAACAGAATTTCCAAAGGATTGGTTAACAGATGGTATTCAGATAAAGATTTTATTTCCTTTCTGTTTAAAACCTTGGCGAAGATCTAAAAAAAGATCTCATCATAGAGATCCAATGAAAAAAAAAGGAAAAAGGGGAAATTTTTGTTATTTAACCGTTTGGGGAATGGAAACAGAATTTCCTTTTGGTTCTCCCCGAAAACGACCTTCTTTTTTTGAACCCATATATAAGGAACTAAAAAAAAAAATAAGAAAAATAAAAAAAAAATCTTTTCTAACTCTAAAAGTTTCAAAAGAAAAAACAAAATGGGTCATCAAAACACTTCTAGTTATAAAACAAATAATGAAGAACCTTGAAAAAGTAAAGCCAATTTTGTTATTTGAATTGAAGAAGGTGAAAGTATCTGAACTCAATGAAAATGTAGAAGATTCCAATAATAAAATTATTAACGAATCCCCTGTTCTAATTAGATCCATGAATTGGACAAAATACTCGCTTATAGAAAAAAAAATAAAAGATCTTTCAGATAAGACAATCACAATCAGAAATCAAATAAAAAAAATCACTAAAGAAAAGAAGAAAGCAATTCTAACCTGTGGTGATAAAAGGTCGGAAACAAAAACAATTTTGCAGATATTCAAAAGAAAAAATACCCGATTAATGCGCAAATCACTTTATTTTCTAAAATATTTTATTGAAAAACTATATATGGATACCTTACTATCTATAATTAGTATTTCTAGGATCAATCTGCAACCTTCAACAAAAAAAATTGTCAATAAATCGATTTACAAGGATGAAAGAAATCAAGAAAGAATTGACGAAACAGATCAAAATACAATGAACTTCGTTTCTAATATAAAAAATTCCATTTCTAATCCTAATATGAGTGATAATTCAAATATTTATTACGACTTATCTTCTGTGTCCCAAGCATATGTATTTTACAAATTATCACAAAGCCAATTACTTAACAGGTATCACTTAAAATCTGTTCTTCAATGTCACAGTACCTATCCTTTTCTTAAGGATAAACTAAAATTTTATTGTATTAAACGAGGACTATTTGACTCCCAATCAAGACACAAGAAAATTCAGAAGTCTGGAATGAATGAATGGAAAAATTGGCTAAAGGGTCATTATCAATACAATTTATCTCGTAACAAATGGTCTCAATTAGTACCGAAAAAATGGCGAAATAGAATCAATCAACATTGTAGTATTCAAAAGAACAACTCAATGAAATTATATTTATATAAAAATAAAAAAAAAAAATACCAATTAATTCATTCCCTAAAAGAAAATTCCTATGCACTAGATTTAATGACAAGTCAAAAACACAAATTAAAAAAAAACTATGGATATGATCTTTTAGCAAAAAAATATATAAATTATGTAGATAACAAAGACTCATATAATTATGGACAACAATTACAAGCAAACAAAGACCAAGAAATTCCATATAATTTCAATACATTGAATCTCGAATCGTTTTCTGTATTGATAAGTACTCTTAATAATTATCTAGAAAAAGGATATATTCTTGATACGCATAAAAATCTGGATAGAAAATATTTTGATTGTAGAATTCTCCATTTTTGTGTTAAAAAGAATATAGATGCTAAAGCCGGGACCAATACGCATATTGATACCAAAATTGATAAAAAAACTAAGACTGAAAAAACACAAATTCAAAAATTGAAAAAAGAAAATCTTTCTTTTCTTACAATTCATCAAGAAATCAACACACCTAATCAAGAAAAAAACTTTTTTGATTGGATGGGAATGAATCAAAAAAGGGTTTCTCATACCATATCAAATTTAGAACCTTGGTTCTTCCCAGAATTTGTGTTACTTTTTAATGCATATCAACTGAAACCGTGGATCATGCCAATCAAATTACTTCTTTTGAATATTTATTTCATAGAAATAGATATTAGTCAAAATCCAAATATCAACGTAATAAAAAAAAAAAAAAACCAGATATTATCTAGTCAAAAGGATTCTATCAAACAAGAAAAAAACGAACAAGAAGGCCAAGGAAGCCTTGGCTCAGATATACGAAAACAAAATCAACAGAAAGATATTGAAGAAAATTACACAAGATCAGACGTTAATAAAAAAGGTAAAAAGAAAAAACAATCCAAGAACAACAAGAAAGGGGAACTATATTTCTTCCTGAAAAAATTTTTCCTTTTTCAATTAAGATGGGATGATCCCTTGAATCAAAGAATATTTAATAATATCAAGGTATTTTGTCTCCTACTGAGACTGAAAGATCCAAAAGAAATTACTATATCCTCTATTCAAAGGGGAGAAATGCGTTTAGATGTAATACTAATTCGAAAGGATTCAGCTCTTTCAGAATTGATAAAAAAGGGAATATTGATTATCGAACCCCTTCGTCTATCTATAAGAAAAGATGGAAAATTCATTATGTATCAAACTATAAACATAGGTATTTCATTAGTGGATAGGAAAAAGCGCCAAACACTTAATGGAAAATGCATAAAAAAAAGATATGTTGATAAGAAAATTTTTAATATATCACTTGGACAAAATAACAACATACTTTTGAATGGCGATCAAGATCATTACAATTTCCTTGTTCCCGAAAATATTCTATCTCCCAGACGTCGTAGAGAATTGAGAACTCTAATTTGTTTTAATTCCCCTAATTGGAATGTTGTGGATAGAAATCCATTATTTTTCAATGAAAATAACATAAGAAACTCTAGACCATTTTTAAATGAGGAGAAAGGCCTTAATCAGAATACAGATTCAAAAGAATTCATTAAATGCAAATTGTTTCTTTGGCCAAATTACCGATTAGAAGATTTAGCTTGTATGAATCGTTATTGGTTTAATACCAATGATGGTAGTCGTTTCAGTATGTTAAGGATACATATGTATCCCCGATTTAGAATTAGTTAATATTCTATTTCCGATTTATCATGTTACATTTTGGATAGATAAAAAAAGCTAAAAGATTATGCCTAAGCTATGTTAGATCTTGGTACATAATATATATATATATTTTATATATATATATTATTTATATTTATTTTATATATTTATTATTTATTTATTATTTTTATTATTTTAATTTATATTTATTTTATTATTTTTTTTTCTTTGCATCTAATCTAAAATGATTGTCTCTTCCTGGAACCAATTCAGCAAAGAAATCGTTCTCTTTCGTGACTACATAACATAAATTCATTATTTTTTCTATCCAAATCAAATTGCAATTTGATTTGGATAGAAAAAATAAAAAAAAAAGTATATTATACGAAAAATCTAAATTATTTTGTGTACTAGATTAAAAAAGCAGCATAATCATAATATAATTATTATTATTTTTCCTGATTGGTAAACCTGATTGGTAAAATCTATGGAAAAGAAAGAAAAAGATAGACAAATTTTTTATGGTCAAAAATTCATTTATTTCACTTATTCCACAAGAAGAAAAAGAAGAAAACAGAGGTTCTGTTGAATTTCAAGTAGTAAGTTTTACCAATAAGATACGGAGACTTACTTCACATTTGGAATTGCACAAAAAAGATTTTTTATCACAAAGAGGTTTACGAAGAATTCTTGGAAAACGCCAACGTCTATTGGCTTATTTGTCAAAGAAAAATAGAGTACGTTATAAGAAATTAATTGATCAGTTGGATATTCGGGAGTCTAAAAAATTTTAAATTTTTCGTTTGAATTTTTTTATTTAATAGTTATTAAATTTTTCATTTTGATGAACTTCTTTTTTTTGAAGAATTCATAGAATAATGAATTAAGGAAGAAAAGATATGACTGTACCAGCTACGAGAAAGGATCTCATGATAGTTAATATGGGTCCTCAACACCCATCAATGCATGGTGTTCTTCGATTGATCGTTACTCTCGACGGTGAAGATGTTATCGACTGTGAACCCATATTGGGCTATTTACACAGAGGGATGGAAAAAATAGCGGAAAACCGAACAATTATACAATATCTACCTTATGTAACACGTTGGGATTATTTAGCTACTATGTTCACGGAAGCAATAACGGTAAATGCACCAGAGCAACTGGAAAATGTTCAAGTGCCTAAAAGAGCCAGCTATATCAGAGTAATTATGCTGGAGCTGAGCCGTATAGCCTCTCATTTATTATGGCTTGGACCCTTTATGGCGGATATCGGTTCGCAAACTCCCTTTTTCTATATTTTCAGAGAGAGGGAATTGATATATGATCTATTCGAAGCCGCCACTGGTATGCGAATGATGCATAATTATTTCCGCATCGGAGGAGTAGCTGCTGATCTACCTTATGGCTGGATAGATAAATGTTTGGATTTTTGCGATTATTTTTTAACAGGAATTGTTGAATATCAAAAACTTATTACGCGAAATCCCATTTTTTTGGAACGAGTTGAGGGAGTGGGCATTATTGGTGGGGAAGAAGCAATAAATTGGGGTTTATCAGGACCAATGTTACGAGGTTCCGGAATTGAATGGGATCTTCGTAAAATTGATGATTATGAGTGTTACAATGAATTCGATTGGGAAGTCCAATGGCAAAAAGAAGGAGATTCATTAGCTCGTTATTTAGTACGAATCGGTGAAATGAGAGAATCCATAAAAATTATTCAACAGGCTCTAGAAGGAATTCCCGGAGGACCCTATGAAAATTTGGAAGTTCGACGCTTTGATAGAGAAAAAAATTCCGAATGGAATGATTTTGAATATAGATTTATTAGTAAAAAACCTTCCCCAAATTTTGAATTGTCGAAACAAGAACTTTATGTGAGAGTAGAAGCCCCAAAGGGAGAATTGGGAATTTATTTGATAGGCGATAATAGTGTCTTCCCTTGGAGATGGAAAATTCGTCCACCAGGTTTTATCAATTTGCAAATTCTCCCTCAGTTAGTTAAAAGAATGAAATTGGCTGATATCATGACGATACTAGGTAGTATAGATATTATTATGGGGGAAGTTGACCGTTAAAATGATAATTGATACGACAGAAGTACAAACTATCAATTCTTTTTCTACATCGGAATCCTTAAAAGAAGTCTATGGACTCATTTGGATTTTTGTACCCATTTTGACTCTTATATTGGGAATTACAATAGGGGTACTGGTAATTGTGTGGTTAGAAAGAGAAATATCTGCAGCGATACAACAGCGTATTGGACCTGAGTTTGCGGGTCCTTTGGGAATTCTTCAAGCTATAGCAGATGGGACAAAACTACTTTTTAAGGAGGATCTCTTACCCTCGAGAGGAGATATTCGTTTGTTTAGTATTGGACCGTCTATTGCGGTCATATCAATTCTACTAAGTTTTTTAGTAATTCCTTTTGGATATGGCCTCGTTTTAGCCGATCTTAGTATAGGTGTTTTTTTATGGATCGCCATTTCAAGTATTGCTCCTATTGGTCTTCTTATGTCAGGATATGGATCGAATAATAAATATTCTTTTTTGGGTGGTCTACGAGCTGCTGCTCAATCCATTAGTTATGAAATACCATTAACTCTTTGTGTGTTATCAATATCTCTACGTGTGATTCGTTAAAACATGACCTTTCTTCCTAGAAATAGAGGAAGAGACTGAATGTATTGAATAAATTTGTCTTTTTATTCATCATTCGGGTTAGTCAGTTAAACCAGATAGTTATATGAGTGAAACAAAACAACTTATAAATTTGCAGTAATAAAATAAAATCTCATTTCATATGTACAAGAAAAAATTAAAGTAAATATAAACAGTGTAAACTGTTTACCCCAAGATTGAGTCAGTCATCATATTTTGAAGCGGGTACAAAAGATTAACTGCATGGAGTTTCCATTACTGTTTTGTAGGTATTACCATACCGTAGGTCAATCAAAAAAGTCAGTGAACGGTTAGGAACACAAAAGTACACAAAGGATTTGTAATGAAGATAATGTAAAATATCAAAAAAAGATATTTCTGCATAAAATAAAAGAAATCAAAATAGGGGCTTTAAGTTAGTAGAAATGATCAAGCAGTACTTCCCTATGATTCCGATCTAGAGTATACTCCTATTCACTGATTAAAAAAATAACTATCAAGAACGAATTAATCCTTTATTTTATATTCTTCTCTTCTGAGATAGAAGAACAGGATCGAAAGAAATGGAATACAATAAATAATCGAATGACGAATAAAAAGAAAAGATCTTTATTTTATTTATTATCTATTCTTTTTTCCCACCCGACCGATATCCATAATTTAATTCTATACATATATGATATATGGGTGGAACTCTGATTTCCTAAAATTCCTAATTTTTTTTTTATTATATATATTATTGATATAACAAGATATAAAAAGTATTTTACTGAAAGATGTAAGTTATTATAGAACAAAGAGAAAATTTTATAATTAAATTATAAGGGATGAGATCAATTCTGAAGCACCTTTTTCTATTCTAGCAGACAGAATTCCACTGGTCTAATTTAGGACTTTATTTTATGAGGGATCTTTATTCTATCTTCCAACAAAGGGAGCGATAATACCGAAATCCAGTCTAGTCTGTCCTTACATTTATTTGTGACCGTAGAGGAGCCGTATGAAGCTAAGGTTTCATGTACGGTTTTGGAATAGCGATAAGAACAGTGATGTTTTTTTCGACTATAATTATCTAACAGTTTAAGTACAATTGATATAGTTGAAGCACAGTCCAAATATGGTTTGGGTGGGTGGAATCTCTGGCGACAGCCCATAGGGTTTATAGTTTTCCTTATTTCTTCTCTAGCTGAATGTGAGAGATTGCCCTTTGATTTGCCAGAAGCGGAGGAAGAATTAGTAGCAGGTTATCAAACCGAATATTCAGGTATCAAGTTTGGTTTATTTTATCTTGCTTCTTACTTAAATCTATTAGTTTCTTCATTATTTGTAACGGTTCTTTACTTAGGTGGGTGGAATTTCTCTCTTCCATACATATATATTCCCGAACTTTTCGGAATAAATGTAGTCTTTGGAATGACAATTGGTATCTTTATTACATTAGCTAAAGCTTATTTGTTTCTGTTCATTTGTATCGCAACAAGATGGACTTTACCTAGGTTGAGAATGGATCAGTTATTAAATCTTGGATGGAAATTTCTTTTACCTATTTCTTTGGGTAATCTATTATTAACAACTTCTTCCCAACTAGTTTCACTATAAATAACAGAATACGATAACAATATTTTATTTTAGATTCAGAACCTCTTTCAAACAAGAGAAAGAAACTTCAAATTTTTCATGGATATCTACAATATGTTCCCTATGGTGACTGGATTCATGAATTATGGTCAACAAACAATACGAGCTGCAAGGTACATTGGTCAAAGTTTTATAATTACCTTATCCCACACAAATCGTTTACCTGTAACTATTCAATATCCTTATGAAAAATCAATTACATCAGAGCGTTTCCGTGGTCGAATTCACTTTGAATTTGATAAATGTATTGCTTGTGAAGTATGTGTTCGTGTATGTCCTATAGATCTACCCGTTGTAGATTGGAGATTTGAAAGAGATATGAAAAAGAAACAATTGCTTAATTATAGTATAGATTTTGGAGTCTGTATATTTTGTGGTAACTGTGTCGAGTATTGTCCAACAAATTGTTTATCAATGACTGAAGAATATGAACTTTCTACTTATGATCGTCACGAATTAAATTATAATCAAATTGCTTTGGGTCGGTTACCAGTGTCAGTAATTGGAGATTACACAATTCAAACAGTTATAAATTCGACTCAAATCAAAATAGACAAATAAAAACAAGAATAACCCCTTTGAGTTAAGAACAATTACCAACTACTAAGGTAAGATTTTTTTGACATAAACGATTAAAGCTTTTTCATTTTGCTTTGGTTAGTCAGTTATTATCAATAATAATTATATAATTGTCTATATAATTGTTGAGAATTACTCTTTGTTTGACTTAAACTGAGAATATATTTCTTTTCCCACAATAATTTGGAAATAGAGAATTCCAAGTACTCTTTTTTTCTTTCGGATAAGAAAATAGGATTAGCCCAATAAGTTTATCTATATTATATCTACATTAATCCATATTCATATTACGATTCAATTCAATTAGGAATGTATCATATACAAGAAAAATAGAGGAATTCCTTTTCCTTTCCTGAACCCTTCAGTAAGGTTATGATTTGACTTTTTTATATTATATTTTATATATAATGGATTTACCTGGACCAATGCATGATATTCTTGTAGTATTTTTGGGATTAGTTCTTGTATTAGGAGGTCTAGGGGTAGTATTGTTTACCAATCCAATTTATTCCGCCTTTTCCTTGGGATTGGTTCTTGTTTGCATATCCTTATTCTATATTCCATCGAATTCCTTTTTTGTAGCTGCTGCGCAGCTCCTTATTTATGTGGGAGCCGTAAATGTCCTAATTCTATTTGCGGTAATGTTCATGAATGGTTCAGAATATTCTACTAATTCGTATTTTTTGACCATTGGGGATAGAGTTACTTCACTGGTTTGTATAAGTATTGTTTTTTCACTAATTACTACTATATCAGATACATCGTGGTACGGAATTATTTGGACTACAAGATCAAACCAGATTATGGAACAGGACTTAATAAGTAACGTTCAACAAATTGGAATTCATTTATCAACAGATTTTTTTCTTCCCTTTGAACTCGTTTCTATAGTTCTTTTAGTTTCCTTGATAGGTGCGATTACTATGGCTCGTCAATAATAATAAATATTTAGAAAAGAATTAAGAATTAAAGGAAAAAATTTCTTAATCTTAACTTAATCTTAACTTAATATATATTTTATATATTTATAATATATTAATATTATATTTTTTTTATATTTATAAATTTATTTTTATATTTATAAATTTATAATTATAATATTATATATATATATATATATTTTTTTTTTTTTATTTTTTATATTTTTATGAAAAAAATAAAAAATATATAAAAAAATAAAAAACGAAAAGGCTAAAGGGTCTTAATAAAATCCATCTATTGTCAATACTTTCTTTATTTTCTGTATGTAATTGTTTGTTCTAGTCTAGCCAATTGAACTACTTGAATTATTGTTGTTATTGAAATGAATCGAGATTGATAAGGAGTTACTCAATGATGTTCGAGCATGTACTTTTTTTAAGTGTCTATTTATTTTCTATCGGTATCTATGGATTGATCACAAGTCGAAACATGGTTAGAGCGCTTATGTGTCTTGAGCTTATACTAAATTCAGTTAATATTAATCTCGTAACATTTTCTGATATATTTGATAATCGCCAATTAAAAGGAGACATTTTCTCAATATTTATTATTGCCGTTGCAGCTGCTGAAGCAGCTATTGGGCTAGCTATTGTTTCGTCGATCCACCGGAACAGAAAATCAACTCGTATTAATCAATCGAATTTGTTGAATAATTAGTGATAATTATCACTAAAATCAAGATATAATAATAAAAAAAGAACATAAAACAAAAAAACTTTATTTTATATTTTTTTTGTATTCGACTAATTAATTATCTAATTATTTATACTTCTACTTCTTTTTTTTTTATTTCTATTTTTTTATTTCCATATCTAAATTTAATATATATATATGGAATTCTGTATAACATATATTTCTTATGTTCTTATGTATTAATATTATATATATACATCTATTATATAGATTTAAAATATAGATAGATCTAAAATAGAAAAATTAGATTCTAATATATAAAATGTAAATTTGAATATGTATGTTATTATATTTTACTAAATTTTTACTAACTGTTAGTATATTTTCATTTCATTTTATATTGAAATATTCCTATTGAATATTGATTAATCCATTTGTTTTGCTAACCAATTAAAATTAATATGTACAGCTTATATGATCATGGTTGTTGAAACATAAATCAAAGTCTCTTGGTTCTTCTCATGAACAGATTTAAAAATATACTGATTCTTAAAATTTTGATAAACCACTGCTTCGTCTGGTGTCTACAAAATATATATTAATTTTTTATTTTACCAGATCGAAAATTTTTTATGTTAAAATCTGGAATTTATAGATCCAATGTCACATTCAGTAAAAATTTATGATACATGTATAGGATGTACTCAGTGTGTACGAGCTTGCCCCACAGATGTATTGGAAATGATACCTTGGGACGGGTGTAAAGCCAAGCAAATTGCTTCTGCGCCAAGAACCGAGGATTGCGTAGGTTGTAAGAGATGTGAATCCGCTTGCCCAACAGATTTTTTAAGTGTTCGTGTTTATTTATGGCATGAAACAACTCGCAGCATGGGTCTAGCTTATTGATACGTTACAAAAAACTCCACTTGAATCATTTGATTCCTCTTTACCGACAAAAACCCGTACTCGATAAAATAAAATATATTATTCCGAGCACGGGTTTTTCTGGTCAAAACGTATCTATTTTGTCTTTATCATGAGTTATTTTCCTTGGTTAACAATACTTGTTGTTTTGCCGATATTCGGGGGCTCTTCAATTTTCTTTCTTCCTCATAGAGGAAATAAGATGTTTAGGTGGTATACTATATGTATATGTTTGTTAGAACTTCTTATAACCACTTACGTATTTTGTTATCATTTCCAATTGGACGATCCACTAACACAATTGGAGGAAGATTTTAAGTGGATAGATATTTTTGATTTTCACTGGAGACTGGGAATTGATGGACTTTCCATAGGCCCCATTTTACTGACAGGATTTATCACTACTTTAGCTACTTTAGCAGCCTGGCCAGTTACTCGAAATTCGCGATTATTTTATTTCCTGATGCTAGCAATGTACAGTGGCCAAATAGGATTATTTTCTTCTCGAGACCTTTTACTTTTTTTCATCATGTGGGAGTTGGAATTAATTCCTGTTTACTTACTTTTATCCATGTGGGGAGGAAAGAAGCGCCTCTACTCGGCTACAAAGTTTATTTTGTACACTGCAGGGGGTTCCATTTTTCTCTTAATAGGAGTTCTAGGTATGGGTTTGTATAGCTCCAACGAACCTATATTAGATTTTGAAAGATTAGCTAATCAATCATATCCTGTGGCATTGGAAATACTCTTCTATTTTGGCTTCCTTATAGCTTATGCTGTCAAATCGCCGATTATACCCCTACATACGTGGCTACCAGATACCCATGGAGAAGCACATTACAGTACATGTATGCTTCTAGCTGGAATTTTATTAAAAATGGGAGCATATGGACTCATTCGAATCAATATGGAATTATTACCCCATGCTCATTCTATATTTTCTCCCTGGTTGGTAATAGTGGGAACGATGCAAATAATCTATGCAGCTTTAACTTCTCTCGGTCAACGGAATTTAAAAAAGAGAATAGCTTATTCTTCTGTATCTCATATGGGTTTTATAATTATAGGAATTGGTTCTATAACAGGCATGGGACTCAATGGTGCCATTTTACAAATACTTTCTCATGGATTTATTGGTGCTGCACTTTTTTTCTTGGCAGGGACCTGTTGTGATAGAATACGTCTCGTTTATCTTGACGAAATGGGGGGGGTATCAATTCCAATGCCAAAGTTATTTACTATGTTCAGTAGTTTTTCGATGGCTTCTCTGGCATTGCCGGGAATGAGTGGTTTTGTTGCGGAATCAATAGTATTTTTTGGAATAATTACCAGTCCAAAATATCTTTTAATGCCGAAAATGCTAATTACTTTCGTAATGGCAATTGGAATGATATTAACGCCTATTTATTTATTATCTATGTTACGCCAGATGTTTTATGGATACAAGCTATTCAATGCTCCAAACTCTAGTTTTGCAGATTCTGGGCCACGAGAACTTTTTGTTTCAATCTGTATCTTTCTACCCGTAATAGGAATTGGTATTTATCCCGATTTCGTTTTTTCGCTATCAGTTGACAGGGTACAAACTATTTTATCTAATTATTTTCATAGATAGTCTTTCATTACTGAATACTGAAAGTCTTATAATTTATTGATTTAATAAAAAAATTGGGTTCACTGTACAATGCAAAAAAGTAATAAAATTAATTAGATATAGTAATCAGATGTATGTTATGTATTTCGAGTTTTTGAGAACCGTTTGAATTGAATGAAGAAAAATCATTCAATTCAAACGGTTCTCAAAAACTCGCACAAAGAAACAAAAACCTTTCGTTATACATGGAACAATATTCTTGTCTATTTTTCATCTAAATTTATTCAATTAGATGTGAATGAACCATAACTATGTAAACCTATCCCTAATAGATTGATTCCAAAATAACATATCCAAATTATAAGAAATCCTATAGAAGCTACAAGTGCTGAATTCGTACCTTGAAAAATTGGATTTGTTCTAGTATGTAAATAAATTGCGAATATGGTCCAAGTAATAAATGCCCAAGTTTCTTTAGGGTCCCAATTCCAATAAGATCCCCATGCTTCATTAGCCCATACTGCTCCACAAAGAATGCCTATGGTTAAAAATGTAAACCCCAAACTTATGACACGATAACTCCAATAATCCAAACGCTGAGTCAATTGATGTTTATAATAATTTCGAAATGGAAGAAAAAAGGTCTTTTTAAAAAGATTTCTTTTTTCGTTCAAATATGGAATCTCACCAAAGAAAGATAATTTAATTAAGAAATTTTTACTCTTTAAAAAGCTTTCGATGTTTTTTCGAAATGTAATGATTAAAAGAGCGATTGACAGTAAGGATCCACATAAAAGAGCTGCATAACTCAATAACATCATACTTACGTGCATCATTAACCACTGAGATTGGAGAGCCGGTACTAATATTTCAGATTGATGCATTTCGGTTAAAAGACCCGACGTGGCAAAGCCTTGAGTCAAAATTGCGCTTGGTGCAGTTATTGTGCTTAAATCATTTTTATGGTTCCCCATCTTGGGAATTATATAAATAATAGAGAAACTACATGAAAGAAAGATTAATGACTCGTATAAATTGCTTAACGGAAAATGTCCCGAGGAAATCCAACGAGAAACTAATAATCCTGTTATAGTGAAAAAAGTAGCTATCATTCCTTTTTCCGACGAATCGCGTAATCCTTTAATTTCTTGGATTAATAAGGTGATCACATGAATTGTAATCACAATTGAAATTACCGAAAAAGAGATATGAGTTAATATATGTTCTAAAGTAGAAAAAATCATAAAACAGAATCCCATTACAGATACAGAATTAAAATCGGGAATTGAATACATTATAGAATCCATTGTATATCTTTTAAAAGATTTACAGTATAAAATGCCGCCACTCGGACTCGAACCGAGATGCTCTAGCACTGCTTCCTAAGAGCAGCGTGTCTACCAATTTCACCATGGCGGCTTACTTGAAATAATAATAGTCAATTCATGTTGAATCGTCGAGACTCAAGAATTCTATATAATTTAGAAAACATTAGAATCCATGAATAAAGACTTGTTTAAGTTTATATTTGAATCTTCAATTAATAAAAGAATCCTTAATCTTTATTTAGTTAGTATTATTAGAATTTTTTTTTAACTTGACTTTTGCGCACTATAAACTATAAATAGAGTTCTCTCCAAAAAATGGGATTTTGTTCTTAGCTCTCTATCTCGACTAAGAACTCTCCCTTTTCCATTTTTCTAATGATTTGACACCTTTGCTATCTAATTAATACTCTTCATTATCCACACAATATATGATAAGATTCATTTTATTTTTGATTAGGCATGTAACGAAAAAAAATGTAATTTCTATCCCAACTGTGCTCTACTTTTCACAATAAAAAAATATGTGAAAAGTAGATAAAGAAAAAAAAAAAAAGAAATCTTTAGAACCAAATAACAAAAAAAAATTTATTTTACATACCACAGTACCCTGTTTGCTATTTATGACTAATATTGAGGAATTCAATACATTTGTTAATGATAATTTAATAAAAATTTAGCTCTTCGGACTATATCAATTTCAATTATTCCAAAACTTTATTATTTGTTTGTCGCACAAAAAAACTTTTTGAATGCCCGGTGGAGATCGATTTCGCTAAAGAAAGGGCTTTTACTGCAGCTAAATACCCTTTTTTCTTCCAAATATTTCTACGAATACGTTTTTTTGACAGAGAAGTACGTTTTTTTGGAACTGCCATTCAAAAAAAGGAGTAATATTGTTGTATGTGAAAGACATGTATTGTTCAAAATAGATTGTTTGTTTTATTTATTATCTATTTATTTTATTTATTATCTATACTTATTCCCTTTCCCTTTCTCTTTGCGAATAATCAAATAGTGTTTTCAAAGTTTAAAACATATTATATTATATAAATAGAAATAAATATTCTGTTACGTATAAGACTACAGATAAAAAAATAGAAAGAAAAAAACAAGGGAATTCTTTTTGAGAAAAGGAATTTTTTCCTATTACTTAATTGATTAAGTTTAGATCAGAATGCTTTGCCTGTTTGTTATTTTAATTCTAAGCCAATTAGTTCTAATTGGATTGGAATTGTGAATCTGTTAAACAAAATTTTGCGTTACCTGATTGATAAAGTAAAGATAATTTTTATTCAAATATAGATACTATAAATCTGTATTTGATTCAAATACTCTTTTTGTTCTAATTTGTTTTTCTTAACTATACTATATGACATGATTCTAAATTACTAGAATCAAAATATTCTAATAACAAAAATATTCTAATAAGAATATTATACCAAGTGAATACCAATAGGTAGTAGAATGATTAAATTAAACATAGTAAAAAATCTCATATTCTCTATCATATTCTCTATATTATAATCTTAATATATTAAGATTAAGTAAGATTAAGAAATTTTTTTTATTAGTTAGAATAACCTTTGTGTAATTATTTGGTCATATCATTTTACTAAGCAATTGTCAATTTTTGAATATTCCAACCAAATACTTGAGAAGAATCAAAATAATGAAAAATGGAGTCTCCTCATGTCTTTTTTGTTGATTTCTTTTTTTTTTTATTCTTCCTTTCATTCAAATAAAAAGAGGTAAGAATTGGCGAATCGGAAACAATTATCAATTATTAAGAAAAAAATTCAAACTGTTTTATTATGGAATATACATATCAATATGCATGGATAATCCCTTTTCTTCCACTTCCTGTTCCAATCTTAATAGGATTTGGACTTTTACTTTTTCCGACAGCAACAAAAAGCATTCACCGTATATGGGCTTTTCCTAGTATTTTACTGTTAAGTATAGCTATGGGGTTTTCGGCCAATCTGTCTATTCAACAAATAAATGGAAGTTTTATCTATCAATATTTATGGTCTTGGACCATAAATAATGATTTTTCCTTAGAGTTTGGATACTTGATTGATCCACTTACTTCTATTATGTCGATACTAATTACTACTGTTGGAATCATGGTTCTTATTTATAGTGACAATTATATGTTTTATGATCAAGGATATTTGCGATTTTTTGCTTATATGAGTTTTTTTAGTGCCTCCATGTTGGGATTAGTTACTAGTTCAAATTTGATACAAATTTATATTTTTTGGGAACTCGTGGGAGTTTGTTCATATTTATTAATAGGGTTTTGGTTCACACGACCAATTGCTGCAAGTGCTTGTCAAAAAGCTTTTGTAACAAATCGTGTAGGGGATTTTGGTTTATTATTAGGAATTTTAGGTTTTTATTGGATAACAGGTAGTTTCGAATTTCGAGATTTGTTCAAAATAACTAATAACTTGATCCATAATAATGGAGTCAACCCCTTATTTGCTACGTTGTGTGCCTCTTTATTATTCCTCGGTGCAGTCGCTAAATCTGCACAATTTCCCCTTCACGTATGGTTACCTGATGCAATGGAAGGACCTACTCCTATTTCGGCTCTTATACACGCAGCTACTATGGTAGCGGCGGGAATTTTTCTTGTAGCTCGACTTCTTCCTCTTTTCATAGGTATACCTTACATAATGAATTTCATTTCTTTAATAGGTGTAATAACAGTCCTATTAGGAGCTACTTTAGCTCTTGCTCAAAGAGATATAAAAAGAAGTTTAGCCTATTCCACAATGTCTCAATTGGGTTATATTATGTTAGCTCTAGGTATAGGTTCTTATAGAGCTGCTTTATTCCATTTGATTACTCATGCCTATTCTAAAGCCTTATTGTTTTTGGGGTCTGGATCTATTATTCATTCAATGGAATCCATTGTTGGATATTCACCCGATAAGAGTCAGAATATGGTTCTTATGGGCGGCTTAACAAAATATGTTCCAATTACAAGAATTACTTTTTTA